TTAAAAATAAGCTAAATAAAGCTTTTGGGCTCATACCTCAAATATGAAGGAAATCCCTTTTTTTTAAAATAAAGTGCCTGATAAAAAGGATTATTCTGATAGAATAAATTATGTAATTTTTTTACCTTTATTATATTTTATAGAATTAAACTATATCTTATAATTTCAAAAATTACTGTGCACCCTACACTAAAATATATTTTTAAAAAAAAAAATGACTCCCCTCATTCCAAGAAAAATTTCTTATTTTAAATTTTATTTTTTTTTAATTCTAACAAAATATTTTTTTTATTTACTTTATTCTTCAGAACTTTAGTTTCAATTTCTGCTAATTCCTGATTAGGATGTTGAATTGGATTAGAAATTAATCTATTAAGATTTATCCCCCTAATTTCAAACCCCAATAATTTATTAAATTCAGAAGCAGCATTAAAATATTTTTTAACCCAAGCTATTGCATCAATTAATTTTTTATTCACTATTACTCTTAGATTATTTTTAATAAAAAATTTTTATATAAATAATTTTATTTCAATTTTAATTAATTCCTCTTTATTAATAAAAATAGGGTCTACTCCCTTTCATTTTTGATTCCCTAATGTAATAGAAGGCTTATCTTGATTAAATTGTTTTATTTTAATAACTTGACAAAAAATTACCCCTATAATTTTATTATCATATTATTTTAATATTAACTTTTTAATATTTATTATAATTTTAAATGTTTTAATTGGAGCTATTGGAGGGTTCAATCAAACTTCTCTACGTAAATTAATAGCATTTTCTTCAATTAATAATTTAGGTTGAATGTTATCTGCACTATTAATTAGCGAAAATCTATGAATAATTTATTTTTTTCTTTATTCTTTTTTAATTAGTATTATATGTTTTTTATTTTATATATTAAATATTTTTTATATCAATCAAATATTTAATTTTAACATTAATTTTTCTATTAAATTTTCAATTATAATTAATTTTCTTTCCTTAGGTGGACTCCCCCCCTTCCTAGGATTTTTCCCTAAATGATTAATTATTAATTTTTTAATTCTTAATAAATTGTATATTATTTCATTTTTTTTTATCTTTATAAGATTGATTATATTAATTTTTTACATTCGTATTATTTACTCTTCTTTTATATTTTTTTCTCTTAAATTTAAGTGATTCAAAATTTTTGTAAAAAATAATTTTTTAATTTTAATTAATTTTTTTAATTTTATATCTTTATTAGGAATAATTTTTAGAACCTTGTTTTTTCTTTAAGGTTTTAAGTTAATTTAAACTAATAATCTTCAAAATTATTTATAAAGAAGTCTCTTTAAGCCTTAGTATTAGTTATATACCCCATAAAATTTGCAATTTTATATCAAAATATGACTATAAGGCCAGTAAAAGAGAATTTATTCTCGTTAATAAATTTACAATTTACCGCTTCCCCTCAGCCATTTTACTTACCCGCGAAAATGACTTTTTTCTACTAATCATAAAGATATTGGAACTTTATATTTTATTTTTGGAATTTGAGCTGGAATAGTTGGAACATCTTTAAGTCTTATTATTCGAACAGAATTAGGAAACCCAGGATTTTTAATTGGGGATGATCAAATTTATAACACTATTGTTACAGCCCATGCTTTCATTATAATTTTTTTTATAGTTATACCCATTATAATTGGAGGATTTGGTAATTGACTTATCCCATTAATACTAGGAGCTCCTGATATAGCTTTCCCTCGAATAAATAATATAAGTTTTTGGTTACTTCCTCCTTCATTAGTTCTTCTAATTTCAAGAAGTATTGTAGAAAACGGAGCAGGAACAGGATGAACAGTGTACCCCCCACTTTCATCTAATATCGCCCATAGAGGAGCTTCTGTTGATTTAGCAATTTTTTCTCTCCATTTAGCTGGAATTTCCTCAATTTTAGGTGCTATTAATTTTATTACTACAATTATTAATATACGAATTAATAAAATATCTTATGATCAAATACCCTTATTTGTATGAGCTGTTGGAATTACAGCTTTATTACTTTTACTGTCTCTACCTGTTTTAGCTGGAGCTATTACAATACTTTTGACAGATCGAAATTTAAATACTTCTTTTTTTGACCCTGCAGGAGGAGGAGACCCAATTTTATACCAACATTTATTTTGATTTTTTGGCCACCCAGAAGTTTACATTTTAATTCTACCTGGATTCGGTATAATCTCTCATATCATCTCCCAAGAAAGAGGTAAAAAAGAAACTTTCGGATGTTTAGGAATAATTTACGCTATGTTAGCAATTGGATTACTAGGATTTATTGTTTGAGCCCACCATATATTTACTGTTGGAATAGATATTGACACTCGAGCTTATTTTACATCAGCCACCATAATTATTGCCGTACCCACTGGTATTAAAATTTTTAGATGATTAGCAACACTCCATGGAACCCAAATTAATTATAGACCCTCAATACTTTGAAGATTAGGATTTATTTTCTTATTTACTGTAGGAGGTTTAACTGGAGTAATTTTAGCTAATTCTTCTATTGACATTGCTCTTCATGATACTTATTATGTTGTAGCCCATTTTCATTATGTTTTATCTATAGGAGCAGTATTTGCTATTTTAGGAGGATTTGTTCATTGATACCCTCTTTTTACAGGATTAGTTTTAAACCCTTATTTATTAAAAATCCAATTTATTTCAATATTTATTGGAGTTAATTTAACTTTTTTTCCTCAACATTTCTTAGGATTAGCAGGGATACCTCGTCGTTACTCTGATTACCCTGATAGTTTTCTTTCATGAAATATTATCTCTTCTTTAGGATCATATATTTCTTTATTTTCTATAATAATAATTATTATTATTATTTGAGAATCAATAATTTATCAACGTATTGTTTTATTTTCATTAAATATATCTTCCTCTATTGAATGATATCAAAATTTACCCCCATCTGAACATTCTTATAATGAACTTCCTATCTTAAGTAATTTCTAATGTGGCAGATTATATGTAATGGATTTAAACCCCATTTATAAAGGTTTTATCCTTTTTTTAGAAAATGGCAACATGATCTAATTTTAACTTTCAAAATAGAGCTTCTCCCCTTATAGAACAAATTATTTTTTTCCATGATCATATTTTAATTATCTTAATTATTACTACTGTTTTAGTTTCCTATTTAATAATAAGATTATTTTTTAATAAATATATTAATCGATTTTTAATAGAAAGACAAATAATTGAGTTAATCTGAACTATCTTACCTGCAATTACTTTAATTTTTATTGCTCTACCTTCTTTACGATTACTTTATTTATTGGATGAATTAAATAACCCTTTAATTACCTTAAAATCTATCGGCCATCAATGATACTGAAGTTATGAATACTCTGATTTTAATAATGTTGAATTTGATTCCTACATAATACAATTTGAAAATAATAATAATTTTCGATTACTAGATGTAGATAATCGTATTGTACTCCCTATAAATAATCAAATTCGAATTTTAATTACAGCTACAGATGTAATTCACTCTTGAACAGTGCCCTCCCTAGGGGTAAAAGTTGACGCAAATCCTGGTCGTTTAAACCAAACTAGTTTTTTTATTAATCGACCTGGTATTTTCTTTGGACAATGTTCAGAAATTTGTGGAGCTAATCATAGTTTTATACCTATTGTAATTGAAAGAATTTCAATTAAAAATTTTATTAATTGAATTAATAATTATTCATCATTAGATGACTGAAAGCAAGTATTGGTCTCTTAAACCATTTTATAGTAATTTAGCAATTACTTCTAATGATAAAGAATTAGTTAATCTATAACATAAATATGTCAAATTTAAATTATTACTTTAGTAATATTCTTTTATTCCTCAAATAATACCAATTAATTGAATATTTTCCTTAATTTTTTTTATTTGTATTTTTATTTTATTTAATATTATTAATTATTATATTTTTAATTATAACTTTAACTTTAAAAATATAAATAAAATTTCTACCCCTAAAAATAATTTATTTTGAAAATGATAAGTAACCTATTTTCAATTTTTGATCCTTCTACTAATATTTTTAATTTATCACTTAATTGAATTAGAACTTTTATTGGATTAATATTCATCCCCTATTCTTTTTGATTTATACCTAATCGATACTTCATATTATGAAACTTTATTTCATCTAAACTTCATAATGAATTTAAAACTCTTATAGGACCTAACAGATTTAATGGATCAACATTCATTTTTATTTCACTTTTTTTTTTCATTTTATTTAATAATTTTTTAGGCTTATTTCCGTATATTTTTACTAGTACCAGCCATTTAAATCTTTCATTAACTTTATCTTTAACTTTATGATTAAGATTTATGATTTATGGATGAATTAATAACACTCAACACATATTTATTCATTTAATCCCCCAAGGAACTCCTACAATCCTTATACCTTTTATAGTTTTAATTGAAACAATTAGTAATATTATTCGACCAGGAACTCTAGCTGTACGTTTAACTGCTAATATAATTGCAGGACATTTACTATTAACTTTACTTGGTAACTCAGGTATAAATATGCCTAATTATTTATTATTTATCTTAATTTTTACACAAATTTTACTTTTAATTTTAGAATTTGCTGTTGCAATTATTCAATCTTATGTAATTACTATTTTAAGAACTCTTTATTCTAGAGAAACTAATTAATTAATGAAATCCACCCATAATCACCCCTATCACTTAGTAGATTTTAGACCTTGACCTTTAACAGGAGCTATTGGAGTTATAACCCTTGTCACAGGAATAATCAAATGATTTCATAATTTTAATATAAATCTTTTAATCATAGGATATTTTATTATTATTTTAACAATATATCAATGGTGACGAGATATTTGCCGAGAAGGAACTTTCCAAGGTAAACATACTTTATTAGTTTCAAATGGACTTCGATGAGGAATAATTTTATTCATTGTGTCAGAAATTTTTTTTTTTATTTCATTTTTTTGAGCTTTTTTTCACAGAAGTTTAGCCCCAAATATTGAAATCGGAACAATATGACCTCCTTTAAATATTACCCCATTTAACCCTTTCCAAATTCCTTTATTAAACACAATTATTTTAATTAGTTCTGGTATTACAGTAACATGAGCTCATCATAGCCTTATAGAAAATAATTATTCTCAAACTATACAAAGTCTTTTTATTACTATTATTTTAGGAATTTATTTTACTATCCTGCAAGCTTACGAGTACATTGAAGCACCTTTTACTATCGCTGATAGAGTATATGGATCAACTTTTTTTATAGCAACAGGATTCCATGGTCTTCATGTAATTATTGGAACACTATTCTTATTAACATGTTTCATCCGACATTTAACTAATCACTTTTCTAATAATCACCACTTCGGATTTGAAGCTGCAGCTTGATATTGACATTTTGTTGATGTAGTATGATTATTTCTTTATATTTCAATTTATTGATGAGGTAATTAATTATTTATATAATATATTTAGTATATTTGACTTCCAATCAAAAAGTTTAATAAAAATTAATATAAATAATCTTTTATCTACTATTCCTTTCATTAATTATCTTACTAATCTCTAATATTTTTATTTTATTATCATTTATTATTTCAAAAAAATCAATTATAGATCGAGAAAAATGTTCACCTTTTGAATGTGGATTTGACCCTATAAAATTACCCCGTATCCCTTTTTCCCTACATTTTTTTTTAATCACTGTAATTTTTTTAATTTTTGATATCGAAATTGCCCTAATTTTACCTATAATTATTTCATTTAAAAGAGTAAACTTCATTATTTGATGAAAAATTAGATCATTTTTTATCATTATACTTTTAATCGGTCTTTATCATGAATGAAACCAAAACATATTAAATTGAACAATTTAAAAGGATTATAGTTTATTAAAACATTTGATTTGCATTCAAAAAATATTGGTAGCCAATTTATCTTATTAAATAAGAAGCAATATTGCATTTAATTTCGACTTAAAAGATAGAGTTTTTACTCCTTATTTAATACAATTAATTGAAACCAAAATAGAGGTATATCACTGTTAATGATAAAATTGAACTACAGCTCCAATTGAAATATAAATAATTGAGCTGCTAACTTAATTTATAGTGATTTAACTCATTAATATTTCTTATTATTTATATAGTTTATTAAAACATTACATTTTCATTGTAAAATAAAAAAATTTTTTTTTATAAATATTTAAAGATTTAAATAATCTCCTTAATATCTTCAATATTACACTCTAATTATAAGCTATTTAAATATAATAATATAATTATAAAAAAATAAATTATTATTCATAAAACAAATCTATATAAATAAATTTTAAAATTATTTATCTGATAAATATAATTAATTAAAGAATAATATTTAATAACCTTATAAATCCCCTGTCCTCTATATAATTCTCTTCACCCTATGTCAATATTTCCTAACAATTTTTGCCCAAAATTTAAAAAATAATAATTTAAACCATAAGTAGATAATCTAGGTATAAATCATATTAATGTTAAAAAAGAACTTAAATTATAAGTTAATATAAATTTATTTAAAGAATAAATTTTTATACTTCTAACTAAACCCCCTATAATTAACCCCACTAATCTAACATAAATTACTATTATTTTTAAATTAAAAGGTAAATAAATTATATAAGGGTAAGAAAAAATTAATCAGCTTAAAAATCCCCCAGAAACTAATCTTATGAATAATAAAATAAATATACTTTTTAATATAATATAATCCTCCTCAAATAAATTATAAATAACTAATAAATTATAATCATTTACTATTAAATATATTAATAAACGAATAGTATAAAATATTGTTAGCCCAGTAGAAACATAATATAAATAAAAAATTAAAAAATTTAAATTACTTATTCTAACAACTTCCAAAATTAAGTCTTTAGAATAAAACCCAGCTAAAAAAGGAATTCCACATAATGCTAAATTAGAAATATTTAAACATAAAGAAGTTAAAGGAATATATAATCTTAAACCCCCTATTAAACGAATATCTTGATTATCATTCATTAAATGAATTACTTTGCCCGCACATATAAATAATAAAGCCTTAAATATCGCATGAGTTAATAAATGAAAATAAGCTAACTCATAATACCCTATTCTTAAAATTCTTATTATTAAACCTAATTGTCTTAATGTAGATAAAGCAATAATTTTCTTTAAATCAAACTCATAATTTGCACAAATTCCAGCTATAAATATAGTTAAACCAGATAATAATAATAAAAATTTAATAAATACTGTATCAATTAATAAATTATTGAATCGAATCAATAAATAAACTCCAGCAGTAACTAAAGTCGAAGAATGAACTAAAGCTGATACTGGAGTAGGAGCTGCTATAGCAGCCGGTAATCAAGATCTAAATGGAATTTGAGCTCTTTTAGTTATAGCAGCTAAAATAATTATTATTCTAATAATTTTTATAGATCAATCATTTCTTATAAAATTCAAATAAAAAATGTAATTTCAACTCCCATAATTTATTATTCAAGCAATTACTATTAAAATCATCACATCCCCAATTCGATTTGATAAAACAGTCAATATCCCCGCATTATATGATTTTATATTCTGATAATAAATTACTAAACAATAAGAAACCAATCCTAACCCATCTCAACCTAAAATAATTCTAATAATATTAGGACTAATAATTAATAAAATTATAGAAAATACAAATAATAAAACTAAAATAATAAAACGTCTCAAATTTAATTCTGATCTTATATATCTTTTTCTATACATAATTACAGAAGATGAAATTAAAAAAACAAATATTATAAATACTAAAGATACCGAATCTAATAATACAGATATAACCAAATTTATTGAATTAAAAGAAATAATTTCCCACTCTAAAAATAATACTATTTCATTCATAATAAAATAAATTGATATAAAAAAATTAATTAATATAAAAAAAAATAAAAAAAAAAATCTAATAAAACATAAAGAATGTTTATTAATAATTTAAAATGACGATTATCATATTTTTGACTCCACAAATCAATATTTTAATTAAATTATTTAAATAAAATCAAATTATTCTATAATCGATTTTCAATACCAATATATTTAAAGGTAACCAATGTAATATTAATATTAAATATTCACGAGAAACTCCAGTATAAAATCTATAAACCCCAATATTATACCCCCCATGTTGAGTATAAGAATATAAATATAATCTATACCCAGCTCTAAAAAATGAAATTATAATTAGTATAATTATAGTTAATCAAGATCATCTAATTAATCTATTAATTAATCTAATTTCTCCTATTAAATTTAAAGAAGGAGGAGCTGCTATATTTGAGGATAATATTAAAAATCATCATAATCTTAATGAAGGTATAAAATTTATAAGTCCCTTATTTAAGAATAAACTTCGTCTTCTTAAACGTTCATAATTAATATTTGATAAACAAAATATACCTGAAGAACATAGCCCATGACTAATTATTAAAACATAGGAACCAATAAACCCTCAATAATTTATTGTTATAATCCCCCCAATTACAATTCTTATATGACAGACTGAAGAATAAGCAATTAAAGATTTTATATCAATTTGACAAAAACATTTTAATCTAATATAAAACCCCCCAATTAATCTAATAATAACTCAAATAAAATTTATTTTTAATCTAATTCTTTGTAAAATAATTAAAACTCGTAAAAGTCCATACCCCCCTAATTTTAATATAATAGCAGCTAGAATTATCGACCCAGAAATTGGAGCTTCCACATGAGCTTTAGGTAATCATAAATGAACAAAATATATAGGTATTTTTACTAAAAAAGCTAAAATTAAGCAAATATATAAAAATACAAAATTATAATCGTAAAATTTTAAAAAATATATTATTATACAATTTAATTCTCTGTAAATATAAAAAATTCCTAGTAATAAAGGTAAAGAAGCAAATAAAGTGTAAAATAATAGATATAGTCCAGCTTGAATACGCTCAGGTTGATACCCTCAACCAATAATCAGCATTAAAGTTGGGATTAAACTCCCCTCAAAAAATAAATAAAATAAAAATAAATTTATTACTCTAAAAGTTAAATATAATATTATTAATAATATAATAATATTAAATAAAAAAAATCTGTCATAAAATTTTCTTTTTAATAAATTTTCTCTTGCTATAATTATTAAAAAACTAATTCAAATTCTTAATAAAATTAAACCATAAGAAATTAAATCACAACCTATTATATAACTTAAATTACAAAAATTTGTGATATTTAAAGATAAATTTATAAATAATAAAATTATTATTATTAATATATTTTGAACCATTCAAAATATATTTTTTTTTAAACATAAAGGCATTATAAAAATGATTATTATTAAAAATTTTATCATATTAAATTAAATTAAATCTTTGAAAATAATCATTACCATGAGTTCGAATTATTGAGACTAAAATTGATAAGCCTAATGCTCCTTCACATACTGAAAATACTAAAAAAACTATTAATATAAATATATTGTACTCAATTATTCTTAAATATAATATTAAAGAAAAAAAAATTCTTAATACAATAAATTCTAAACTTAATAAAACAATTAATAAATGTTTATGTTTCCCCACAAAAATTAAATTACCAAATAAAAATATAACAAAAATTATTCTTCATATATTCAATATTATCATTTGTTTTTATAATTTAAAAAAAAATATTGGTCTTGTAAATCAAAAATAAGAATTTTCTTTAAAAACTTCAAAGAAAAAGAATTTCTTTATCTATAATCTCCAAAATTATAATTTTTATTAAACTATTCTTTGACATCACAAAAATATTTTTATCTTTCATAGTAATTTTAATAGCTATCTTTATATTTTTTATTAATCATCCTATTTCTATAGGTTTATTAATTCTTCTCCAAACTTTATTTATTTGTTTATTATTAGGGATACTTATTAATTCTTATTGATTTTCTTACATTTTATTTTTAGTTTTTTTAGGAGGTTTATTAGTATTATTTATTTATGTTTCAAGTATTGCATCTAATGAACTTATAAATATTACTTTTAGTAATAAATTTTTTATTTATACCCCCCTATTAATTTTATTTTTAACTATTTTATTTAAAAATAATTTAAATTGATTAAATTTATCTTTTAATGAAGATATAATTAATTTTACTAATATATACTTATTTTCATATAATGAAAATAATATTAATTTATTTAAATTATATAATGAACAAACTTATTTATTAATAATTATTATAATTATTTATTTATTTATTACTTTAATTGCAGTAGTAAAAATTACAAATATTTTTTTTGGTCCACTTCGATCTTTTAACTAATGATAAATTTATATAAACCTATTCGTAAAACTCACCCAATTCTTAAAATTATTAATGGATCTTTAGTTGATTTACCTACTCCCTCTAATATTTCCATTTGATGAAATTTTGGATCTTTATTAGCCTTATGTTTAATAACCCAAATTCTTACAGGATTATTTTTAACTATATATTACACAGCAAATATCGAAATAGCATTTTTTAGTGTTAACTATATTTGCCGAAATGTTAACTATGGTTGATTAATTCGAACTTTACATGCTAATGGGGCATCTTTTTTTTTTATTTGTATTTATTTTCATATCGGACGAGGAATTTATTATGAATCATTTAATCTTTTTTACACATGAATAATTGGGGTAATTATTTTATTTTTATTAATAGCTACAGCTTTTATAGGTTATGTTCTTCCTTGAGGACAAATATCCTTTTGAGGAGCTACAGTAATTACTAATCTTTTATCTGCTATTCCATATTTAGGAACTTTATTGGTTAATTGAATTTGAGGGGGATTCGCAGTAGACAATGCTACCTTAACCCGATTTTACACTTTCCATTTCCTTTTACCTTTTATTCTTCTTATAATAGTAATAATCCATTTATTATTCCTTCATCAAACAGGATCCAATAACCCATTAGGAATCAATAGTAATCTAGATAAGATCCCATTCCATCCATTTTTTACATTTAAAGATTTAATTGGATTTATTATTCTAATTTTAATTCTAACTTTATTAACATTAATTAATCCATACCTTTTAGGAGACCCTGATAATTTTATCCCAGCTAATCCCTTAGTAACTCCTATTCACATTCAACCTGAATGATATTTTCTTTTTGCTTATGCTATTCTACGATCTATCCCTAATAAACTTGGAGGAGTTATTGCTTTAGTTATATCTATTTTAATCTTAATTATTCTTCCATTTACTTTTAATAAAAAAATTCAAGGTATTCAATTTTACCCCCTTAATCAAATATTATTCTGATCTATAATTACTACTATTATTCTTTTAACTTGAATTGGAGCTCGCCCAGTAGAAAATTTATATGTTATTACAAGTCAATTATTAACAATTTATTATTTTTCTTACTTTATTCTTAATCCTATTATTAATAAATTTTGAGATAATTTAATTTTTAAATTATAATTTAAGTTTAATTAATTAATGAGCTTGTATAAGCATTTGTTTTGAAAACTTAAGAAAGAATTATTTATTCTATTAATTTATACTAAATTTATTTTATAATTTAATATTATTTTGAGCCCAATAAAAAATAATAAATAATTTAAAGAAACAGGTAAATATCTCTTTCAACATAAATATATTAGTTTATCATAACGATATCGAGGTAATGTCCCTCGAACTCAAATAAACAAAAAAGAAATTATTGTTATTTTTAAATAAAAAAATAAACTTAAATTATACCCCCCTATATAAATAATAGTAAATAATAAACTTATAAATATAATTCTAGAATACTCCGCCAAAAAAATTAAAGCGAATCCCCCTCTTCTGTACTCAACATTAAACCCTGAAACTAATTCTCTTTCCCCCTCAGCAAAATCAAAAGGAGTTCGATTAACTTCAGCTATTAATGAGGATAAAAAACATACACTTAAAGGAAATATTATAAATAAAAATCAAATTATTATTTGATAATCTGTAAACTTTATTAAATTAAAATCCATAATCAAAATAATTCTTGATAATAAAATTAAAATTAATCTTACTTCATAAGAAATAGTTTGAGCAACAGCACGTAAACCCCCTAATAAAGAATAATTTGTATTTGAAGACCACCCAGCAATTATTACAGTATAAACCCCCAAACTTATACAGCTTAAAAAAAATAACACTCCTATATTAAATATAATTAAATTAAAATAATAAGGAATTACTATTCAAATTATTAAAGATAATATAAATCTTAAAACAGGAGAAAAATAATAAAAAATATAATTTGAATAATTTAAATAAACTTGTTCTTTAGTAAATAATTTAATAGCATCAGAAAAAGGTTGTAACAACCCTATAAATCCTAATTTATTAGGCCCTTTACGAATTTGAATATACCCTAAAACTTTCCGCTCTAATAAAACTAAAAAAGCAACTCCAATTAATACCCCAATAACTAAAATTAATACCCCAATAACTATATTTGTTAAATCTATCATCATTACTATTTATATAATAAATTATATATTCATGACTTCTAAACCCATTACATTTTTTCTGCCAAAATAGTTAATTTTATAATTTAATTAATAATATTCTTTTATTAAAATTATTTTAAATATTTGATCCTTTCGTACTAAAATATTCTTTTTTTCTAAAGATAGAAACCAACCTGGCTTACACCGGTTTGAACTCAGATCATGTAAGATTTTAATGATCGAACAGATCAAAATTTTAAACACTTGCATTTAAATTTTATCTTAATCCAACATCGAGGTCGCAAACTTTTTTTTTTATTCGGACTAAAAAAAAATATTACGCTGTTATCCCTAAGGTAATTTTTTCTTGTAATCACTATAAATGGATCATTTATTCATTTATTTATGGTTAATTTTTAAAAAAAGTTACTTTAATTTTTCTATCACCCCAATACAATATTTTAATCAATATTAATTTTAATTTTTATAAAACTTTAATATTAAATAAAATATAAAACTCTATAGGGTCTTCTCGTCTTTTAAAATTATTTTAGCTTTTTAACTAAAAAATAAATTTTTAATACTAATTAAGAGACAGTTTATATTTCATCAAATCTTTCATACAAGTTTTCAATTAAAAAACTAATGATTATGCTACCTTTGTACAGTCAATATACTGCAGCCCTTTAATATTTATCAGTGGGCAGATTAGACTTTAAATTATAAACAAAAAGACATGTTTTTGATAAACAAGTGAATATTTTTTTTGCCGAATTCCTTTTAATTAACTTCAATTTAAATTTATTCTTTTTTATCATTTTATACTAATTTTATCATTATTACTAATTTTAATTTATTAAAAATTATTATTTTATAAAAATTTAAATTTTTTTTTTATAAAATTTTATTTTTAATAAAATTTTTTATAATAAATTATAATTTTTAAACAATATAAATTTTAAAAATTTTAATTTATATTTAATTTTATTATAAATTTTTAATTTAAAGCTTATCCCTTAAAATATTAAATTTAAATTTTTATAATTATAATTATTAAATTACAAAATTATTTAAATTTAAAATTAAATTTTTTTCTAAAATAACTAGATATATTTAAAAACGATTAACATTTCATTTCCAATTAATTATTTAAAATAATTATGTTACATTAACTTTCATAATTAATTAGTTCTTTTAAATTCGAGATTTTTTTATAAAAAAAAATTATTTAATAAACTCTGATACACAAGATACAATAAATTAAATTTTCTTTTTTTATAATTAATATTTAATTTATTTCAAATTTCCCCTACAATACTTACTTCCCTATAAAATTTAAAATTTTTTCTATTAAAAATACTTTAACCCCCATTATTTATTTTTAACTTAAAAATTTTTTTTATTAATTTTATTTAATTAATTTTTCCCCCCAAATTAATTAAATTTTAATTTCTTTTCAATGTAAATGAAATACTTTACCAAGCTCTAATTCGTTCTTTCTAGAAACACTTTCCAGTACTTCTACTTTGTTACGACTTATTTCAATTTTTAAATGAAAGTGACGGGCAATATGTACATATTTTAATTTTTAATCATTTTAATAAATTAATTAAAATTACATTTAAATCCACCTTTAAATTAATGTTAAAATTAATTATTCATTTTAAATTATTTTATTGTAATCCATTATATTCTTAATTATAATCTATATCTTGATCTGAATTAATTTATTATTTAAATTTTAAAATATTATTTTTATTACAAAATATTTTTTTAACAACGATATATAAAATATTAAATTAAGTAAATTTATTCGTGGATTATCAATTATTAAACAGATTCCTCTAAATGAACTAAAATACCGCCATATTATTTAAGTTTCAATATTTATTATCTACTATTTTAGTATTATTAATTAAATTTTTAATAATAGGGTATCTAATCCTAGTTTATTTTTAAATTTATTAAATCATAAAATTAACTTAAAATTTAATTAAATTAAAATTTCACCTTATAATTCAATATTTATTTTAATTATATTTTATTTATTAAATACTGAAATAATTCAATTTAATTTTTGTATAACCGCAACTGCTGGCACAAAATTAGTTATTAATTTTTATATTACTAAATCTTAATTTCTTAAATTTTTAATTTTAATTACTATACCCCCAATTAATTATTATTTAAATAGTTAAAATTTCATACTAAAATTTATATGTAAAATAAACTTATAATAAATTTTATAAAACATAAAAATTTTATCTATATGTAAAATATTTAGCATAGAATTTTTTTTTTTTTTTTTTTATATTAAATGTATAATAGATATTAATAAATTTTTATTATTTTCTCTCATTTTTTTTCATAATATCTATATTAAAAAACAATTTCATTATAATCCGAATACAGTTCATTTTAAATAAGAAATATTGTTTAATTAATCTTAATTTAAACAAAAATTAATTAATTATTAATATATATTAATATATTAAATATTATATATTAATATTTTTATAATATATTAAATATTTAATTAATATAAATAAATATATAATAAATTTAATATTTAATATATATATATAATTAAATAATTAATTAAATATTTAATATAAATAAATTATTTATTTTTATGCCATTTTTAATGTTTTTTATATAAATAATATATATATATTTA